CAACCCCTTGGACTGCTACGAAAAACACCATCGGATTTCAAAGTAGCACGATCTAATTCAAAAATTTCGCCCAATTGAGCGCGTCGAGCATATTTTTTCACAGTAGCAGGATCACTATAACTGACTCCATTCAGTTCGCCACCATAGAACTCCACAGTTACACCTACTTGTTCGACACTATACTTCGATTCTGCCCTTCGAAACGGAACATCGGCTCTAACAATACCGTCTCCGTCTACCAAAACAACCGGAAATGTTTCAAAAAAAGTGGGCATACGACGTACAAAAAGTTCACGCCCTTCCTTATCTCTAAAGATAGGGTGTCCTAACCACCCAACAGCTATTCCATCCCCGTTGTCCATTGAGCCCGCTCTGAATAATCCCCCCTTTGCCGGATTATTACCGATGTAATCATAAAAAGCCAATTTTTCGGGAATTTTAGACCAAGCCTCTGATAAACTTTGATTTTCGGCTATCCCAGCGCTAACTCTTCGATATATTTCTTGCTGGAAGTATCCCTGATCCCATTGATAACGAGTGGGACCAAATAATTCAATCGGGGTAGTTGCTGAACCATACCACATAGTTCCAGCAACAACAAAAGCGGCAAAAAAAACAGCAGCGATACTGCTGGAAAGGACGGTTTCAATATTTCCCATGCGTAATCCTTTGTATAGACGTTGGGGCGGACGGACACTAAGATGGAATAGGCCGGCTAATATGCCCAATGTCCCTGCTGCAATATGATGAGAGGCTATTCCTCCCGGAACAAAAGGATCAAAACCTTCCACACCCCACGCTGGATTTACAGATTGTACCCTTCCGGTTAGTCCATAAGGATCGGACACCCATATTCCAGGACCATACAACCCCGTTACATGAAATGCGCCAAACCCAAAACAAGCCAACCCTGAAAGAAATAAATGAATTCCAAAAATCTTAGGTAAATCTAAAGAAGGTTTTCCTGTACGTTCATCAGAAAATATTTCTAGATCCCAGTACACCCAATGCCAAATAGCTGCCAAAAAGCATAAGCCAGAAAACACAATATGTGCCCCGGCCACACCTTCGTAACTCCAAATACCCGGATTCGTTATAGTACCTCCTGTGATACTCCAACCGCCCCATGAATTGGTTATTCCTAAACGAGTCATGAAGGGTATAACAAACATACCCTGTCTCCACATTGGATCAAGAACGGGGTCAGAGGGATCAAAAACCGCTAGTTCGTATAGAGCCATCGAACCGGCCCAACCAGCAACTAGAGCTGTATGCATTATATGAACAGAAATCAAACGACCCGGATCATTCAATACGACGGTATGAACACGATACCAAGGCAAACCCATGGAAATACCCCTTTAATCAACGAATAATAGACACTATGTAACTTTATTGCATTGTAAAAAGTAAAAAAACTATGCTCTGGACCCACTCTTTCGGTAGATTTTCTCGAGGAAAGAATTAATATTTGTTCTATTCTTTTAGTAATAATAATAATAGATAGTAATAATAGACGAATTCCATTTGTAGGAACAAAAATAAGCAGATCTATTCTATACCCGATAAGTACCAATACGCAATGGTAGAGGGGATTGATCCCACTTTAATTTTCTCTGAGTGAAGACATACCCATTTGTTCATATCATTCCAAAGACCCATTCGTTTCGTAAAAATTTTCCTTTAGTCATAATCATTCGGTTTTCTTTTTTTATGTTATTGTTATGAACTTATTCAATTTATGGATAAACTATGATAAAGGCTAATCTTATTAAGACAATAAACCCGTTGTTACGCTTCCACATCAAAGTAAGATATAGTACTTAATTTTTTTTCTTTCATTTTATGCCTATTGGTGTTCCAAAAGTACCTTTTCGAAGTCCTGGAGAGGAAGATGCATCGTGGGTTGACATATAGTGCGACTTGTCAGATATATTGGGTCACATGGAATTTCCCCATTCTCTCCCCTGATCGAGATATCCCCTCTTTCGCCCAAAAAAGATTGATTGAATTATCAAAAGTTCGGAGCGTGAAATACAATTTAATCCTATTTATTTTTTGTAGGGGTATCAGATTAATATTATCAATTAGAATAATTTATGGTTGGCTCGACTGGACCAAAAAAATGAAGTATCCAGGCTCCGTTTAGAAAAAACCCAATTGGTAATATATCTAAGATTACTACTTTTATAATATTCTATTTATAAACAGGAGCGGTCTCAAACTGTTTAATCAATCGAGTAATATAATGAATACATTTAATATAATGAATACATTGAATATTTAGTGGAAGACATGAAATAAATGAAATTGAAAAATAAAAAAAGCCATAGCAAAAAGACGTGGTATTGGGACATTTGCCCTATATGTGCAAATAAAAATCGGGCCTATCTTTACTCGGAGTAGAGCATAAACCTAAAAAAATTGAAAAAGCCCATTCAGGAACAAGAAAATGGCATCGTTATTTGGATTCGATCTCGATGAAACAATACATCAATGAGAAGTTCATTCGATAAGTTTAGTAAATTATTTATATATATATTTTATTTATATATAGGTAAAGTAAACAGGCCAAAACAAATCCTTCTTGAAAAATGGAAGAAAAAAAGCCCTTTGTTAGAAGTTAGAAAGAGCCCCCTATGAAAATAAAAAAGAATGAGGGCTGCAATCTACACATTGATTCTTTTTTTTTTGCGCGATTTTTGGTAAACCGTATGCATCGAAAGGTGCGCGTACGGTTCCTAAGGATACAATTATATCCTAATCAACCGACTTTATCGAGCAAGATTACTTTTTTTAGGCCAAGAGGTTGATAGCGATCTCTCGAATCAAATTATTGGTCTTATGGTATATCTCAGTCTAGAGGATGATAGCAAAGATCTGTATTTGTTTATAAACTCTCCCGGGGGGTGGGTAATACCCGGAGTAGCTATTTATGATACTATGCAATTTGTACAACCAGATGTACAGACAATATGCATGGGATTGGCCGCTTCAATAGGATCTTTTCTTCTGGTCGGAGGAGAAATTACCAAACGTCTAGCATTCCCTCATGCTCGGCGCCAATGAGTTTTGTATTTGAGAGAAAAAAGAAGACTATGCCTTCGCCATATGAAATATGACTATTAAGTAATAATAGCATGGCATTTTGAATTCGATATGAGAAACCTTTTTTTTTTTATTTTTTTTTTTTTTTTTTTCAAAAATCAATCATTAGATTATATATCGAACGAATAGTATGAGATAAAGGGCATTTCCGATTTTATCTGATTTATCGGAAGCCTATTGCAGCGTCACAAACTTTTTTGTTTTCACACCAGAGGGATAATAACAATATTTATCTTAGGAAAGAATACAAAAAAAGAAACTTTGGGATTGCTTAATAACAGACTAAATAAATATATAAAGCAACGGAACCATCATAGTATGTTTTAACTACTCCAAAATAAAATGAAGGATGGTTATTGGATTATTTACAGATCGGGGTCTGATAGGCCCTATATTTGAATATTTGAATTTGATTTTATACTTCTTCAATGGAATGGAGGTTATAAAGTAAATTCCATTGTATAGCCGTATGCAATGCGCAAAAGATGCCTGTACGGTTGTTCAATTCTATCTTTTGGTTTTCATATCATTATCATTACTCGTTATTTAATTTATTCTCTTTGATTTCTCTTCGAGATAGAAGAACCATTTATTAGGTTATATAATCAGGGTAATGATCCATCAACCTGCTAGTTCTTTTTATGAGGCACCCGCAGGAGAATTTATCCTGGAAGCGGAAGAAATGATGAAGCTGCGCGAAACCATTACAAAGGTTTATGTACAAAGAACAGGCACACCTCTATGGGTTGTATCCGAAGACATGGAAAGAGATGTTTTTATGTCAGCAACAGAAGCCCAAGCTCATGGAATTGTTGATCATGTAGGGGTAGAATAAAAAATAACAGGGATTTCGCGCAAATACAAACACGCCATTTGAAATTTTATCTTCTTACTGGGTTTGATAGAGTATTCTATTAATTAATTTATTACTATAGAAGTAATTCCTAATCGGCCGGTTAGGATCGATCTAAACCAGCTCATTATGTATACGAGTCAACATGCCAACTATTAAACAACTTATTAGAAAGACGAGACAGCCAATCAGAAATGTTACGAAATCCCCCGCCCTTGGGGGATGCCCTCAGCGACGAGGAACATGTACTAGGGTGTATGTGTGACTCGTTCAGAGCATGGACTGGGGCAAAAGAAAAGAACCCATTTTTCCAGTATCAGTGATCAGTAACAGTAAATAAGATAAAATAAAACGGAAGAACTCCATTCACTATCTAAAAAGTATCTATCATACCCTTCTATTGTGTATCAAAATTTATGGTTTCTAGTGGTGTAAATCCAATCGTCTCCATTTTCAATTTAAGATGAGAAAGAATTTCCCATTGGTAGCAAATGTTTATCCATTAAGCGGGGGGAATCCCATTTAAAGGCAAGAAAGATTACGCCCTTACTCTTTCAACAACGGACTAAGAGGGTCAGCTACACAGTTAATCTTCATAATTAAATACCGTTACTGTATAAGTGGATCTCGTTGTGAAAGACGGATTACTGAATAATTCATGGGTAGAGCCAAAAAGTGTGAACTGTACAAGTTAACAATAGCATTGATTAAATGAAAGAAAAGAAGGGGCTCCGGTGTATAGAAGGGATCTCGCCGTTTAAGAAGTAACCATAGAAACGATGGAACCCACTATTTTTTTTTTATTCATTTCTATTTTATATTTACTACTTTTTGTTTTTATTTAATATTAATATGCTTTTTTAATATCTAGTATCAATATTATTTCTTATTTCGAGGTAAAATGCCTATAAAAAAAAAGAAAAAATAGTGGGCGGGAAGGTTATAGTAGCAAAAGCCATTGGAGTTTTTATTTTATACATTGGAAGGATCCGTTTTGTTATTAACAAACTAGTAAAGGGGAAGGGAATAACTGAAAGAAAAGAAATCAATTAGTTATTTATCAAAGTTTCATTTATTCAATGACCAGAATTAAACGAGGATGTATAGCTCGGAGACGTAGAACAAAAATTCGTTTATTTGCATCAAGCTTTCGAGGGGCTCATTCAAGACTTACTCGAACTATTACTCAACAGAAAATAAGAGCTTTGTTTTCGGCTTATCGGGATAGAGGTAGGCAAAAGAGATATTTTCGCCGTTTGTGGATCACTCGGATAAATGCAGCAATTCGAGGGAATTTAGTATACTATAGTTATAATATTTTCATACACAATCTGTACAAGAAGCAGTTGCTTCTTAATCGTAAAATACTTGCGCAAATAGCTATATTAAATATAAATTGTCTTTCTATGATTTCCACTGAGATTATAAAATAAGTAGATTGGAAGGACTCCATAGGAATGTTTTAAATTTTAATGGAGTGCGCTGTAAAATTAACTCCGGGAAGGTAGAATAGAAATTAGTATGATAAAATATAATCAAATAATATGATAAAGTCGTCAAAATGAACAAACAAGACGTTCAATAAAAAAAGATTTATTCTTTTTCCCCGATCCTTTTTTTCTTATGACACGACACTCACATCTTAATTCGCGAATTTTTCGAACAAAACATCAATCCGCCTTTGAGTTCGTATTGGAATTTTGATTCAAGTGAAGAGTAAGCCTATCCCCCTTTTTGATTCTAAGACCCGCAGTTCTAGCAGCCGACTCACCTCTTTCAAATTGTTTCTCATTATTAAGAAAGGGTAACAAAGATAAAATACGAGCTTGCTTGATAGCAATAGTAATTAATCGTTGTTGTTTTAAGTTTAATCTATTCACCCGTCTAGATAATATCTTTCCTTGTTCACTAATAAATCGACTAATTAAACTCATGTTTCTATAATCAATTCGATCCCCCGACCCAATCGGGGGCAAACGCCTACGAAAAGATCGCTTGGATTTAAAATAGAGTCGCTTGGATTTATCCATGATTTGTTTATTCCTTATCCCGAAAATCCTAATTTTGTCGGGGATTTCTTTTTGGTTTGTTTATCTTTAAATATATGTTATATATAATATATGGTATATGACATTTTTCATCTTCCTTGGAAGGATGACATACAATACATACGTGTAATCGGTTCCATCTATTTCTTTATCTCCCCATGAATTGTATATTTGTAACAAAAGGGACAGAATTTTCTCAATTCCAATCGACTAGGCGTATTGTGTCGATTCTTTTGAGTAATATATCTGGAAATACCAACCCTCTTTGATTCCTTATTAGCATCATTTCGAACAGCACAATTGGTACATTCCAAAATAACTGTTACTCGAACATCTTTCCCCTTGGCCATGAACCCCCTTTGTATTTTTGATTCACTCAACTATTCTATTTTGCGATCCAAAGAGAAAAAAGGAACGAAAAAAAAAAAATAGAAGTTGCTAACTCGAAATAAAATTATGAAAAATTTCGTTGCAATCAAGATAGTAATAATAAGTAATACAATGATTTCTAACTACATTTCTAATCCCAATATAGCGTTTCGTCTTTCATTTAAGTATTTTGTATGATATTGTTGACCTATCCATCAATTTCCATTTCCGTTCTCATTCTCTTTTTAATTATTTTAATTTAAATTAAAAATTTTATTTTAATTCGAGCCTCGGGCCTGAGGCCCGAGTTCCGAGTTTCACTGAATTTGAATCCACTTTTATTCTTTCTCTTTTCGAACTTATTCGAATTTTTAAAATTCTAAAATTAAAAGATGGGAAGGGGAGGGATTAGTCACAGAGATTTTATTAAATCCCTAATCTTCTTCACCACTTCCCATGTTACTAACTAGAATGAAAAAAAGGGGAATATAAGCGCATCCGGAAATAAACGATTGATCTCTATCAATAGACCTGCTAAAAACCCGAACCATATAGTACTTACTACCGGCGCCACGGAGAGATATGTTTTTAGATCTCGCATTTTATTTGAAATCCTCCTTCTTTATTGGAATTTGTAATACATATATGATCAGACATATATGGAGTTAATGATCGCTTGTATTTGTCCGCGGAATCCCTAATTCAAATTGAAATGTACAACGATTCAGTAGAATATTCCTTTTCTTAAAAAAAAGTGCCCTTTTCTGTACCAGCATTTCCCCAAAATATTCATTTTTTTTACAGCGGGTTTCATTATACGTAACGCATATAAGTGGTTTATTATAATTAATTAATAATTAATTATATGTTCTATGATATGAGATCAAAAAGAAGAAATGACAAGATAATTTTTGTATAGAAATGGAGTAAATAAAGATGTGGAAAACAATACGGGTATTCTCTACAATGACACTGTAACCCAATTGAAAGGGATGTAGCGCAGCTTGGTAGCGCGTTTGTTTTGGGTACAAAATGTCACGGGTTCAAATCCTGTCATCCCTACCTATTCTATTACTTATCTTATGAGCAGGAATCGTAACGAGGGATCAATTGAAATCGATT